TTTCTGGTGAATCAAAATGAGCAATTCTAATTCTTAATTCTATAGGGTTGAATAAAAATTCAATTGACCATTTGATATAAATGCTATGCTTAGTGTGTGACTCGTTGGTTTTTTAGGGTTAGGATTAAAAAAGGACCAGCCCCATAGTATGAACTAATAACCAACTCATCACTTCGTATTATCTGGATATAAAGAACCAGTCAAGATATGATAAATAAGTCATATCTTTGTAGCAACTGAAATTTTTTTTTGCATAAACTTTAATTAGAAGTTGTAAAACAAAATGAAAGAAGTAAAGGTGTGGATAAATGGAAGGATGAGAGAAAGAGAGAAAAAGAATATCAATGATATAGAATTCCAATATGTAAGGTCTACGAGTCATCTCATAAAAGACAGTGTAATAAAGCATCAATACTAATTGATTCATCCATAATTAAATATTAAATGAATCAAGAAAAAAATAAAGAGCTTGGAGCCAATAAAGACTAAGAAGATTGACTCAGGAACAAATTGGATTATGAGCTCCATTGTAGAATTCGGACCTAATCATTAAGTACGAAGCGATGGGAACGATGGAACCTGTGCATGCAAAAGATTTTATTGAAAAAATGAATCTTAATGATTCACTAGTCGGGATGGCGAAATGAACCGGAGATTAATTCATCTATTGGGAGAAGTCACGAACGAGCCCTACAAATGAAATAGAGATTGAAAGAGTAAATATTCGCCCGCGAAAACTTTTTTTTTTTTAGTTGCTAAACTTGGATAAAGGACAAAACAAAATAAAGATTTTTTAGAACGTTCTAAAAAAAAAACTATTTTTTACAAAAAATGTTAATCATTTCAATTAAATGTTTTTAATCCTTTTATTCGTGAGGAGCTGGATGAGAAGAAACTCTCACGTCCGGTTCTGTAGTAGAGATGGAATTGTGAAACAACCATCAACTATAACCCCAAAAGAACTAGATTCCGTAAACAACATAGAGGAAGAATGAAGGGAATATCTTATCGAGGTAATCATATTTGTTTCGGTAAATATGCTCTTCAGGCACTTGAACCTGCTTGGATCACATCTAGACAAATCGAAGCAGGTCGACGAGCAATGACACGAAATGCACGCCGTGGTGGAAAAATATGGGTCCGTATATTTCCAGACAAACCGGTTACAGTAAGACCCGCTGAAACACGTATGGGTTCGGGAAAGGGATCCCCTGAATATTGGGTAGCTGTTGTTAAACCAGGTCGAATACTATACGAAATGGGTGGAGTAACCGAAAATATAGCTAGAAGGGCTATTTCAATAGCAGCATCCAAAATGCCTATACGAACTCAATTCATTATTTCAGGATAAAAATGTAGAACCAACAGAAATGAATCTTGGGGATGAAAGTTTCTTTTTTTGGACAAAAAATATTCCTTTTTTTTCTTCATCCTTTGCATTGGAAGAATAGACTAAAAAATTGATATGATTCAACCTCAGACCCATTTAAATGTAGCAGATAACAGCGGGGCTCGAGAATTGATGTGTATTCGAATCATAGGAGCTAGCAATCGTCGATATGCTCATATTGGTGACGTTATTGTTGCTGTGATCAAAGAAGCAGTACCAAATATGCCCCTAGAAAAATCAGAAGTAGTCAGAGCTGTAATTGTTCGTACCTGTAAAGAACTTAAACGTGACAGCGGTATGATAATACGATATGATGACAATGCTGCAGTTGTGATTGATCAAGAAGGAAATCCAAAAGGAACTAGAATTTTTGGTGCGATCCCCCGGGAATTGAGACAATTCCATTTTACTAAAATAGTTTCATTAGCTCCCGAGGTATTATAAAATGAGATCACTGATATGTTTATAGTGGGTATTTGAAAGAAATAGATTAAGAACTAGATTAATTAGTAGATTGTGTCTCACGCATATACCTTTAATAATTCATATTCATAAAACAAATAAGTAAAAAAAAAAAAAGAAAAGAAAAACATGTTGATTATATCCAATTTTGGGGCACCCATAATTTTAGTTCACCATGGGTAGGGACACTATTGCTGAGATAATAACCTCTATACGAAATGCTGATATGGATAGAAAAAGAGTGGTTCGCATCGCATCTACTAATATTACCGAAAATATTGTTAAAATACTTTTCCGAGAAGGTTTTATTGAAAACGTTAGAAAACATCGAGAAAAAAACAAATCTTTTTTGGTTTTAAACCTGCGGCATAGAAGGAATAGGAAAAGACTCTATAGAAATTTTTTAAATTTAAAACGGATCAGTCGACCCGGTCTACGAATCTATTCTAACTCTCAACGAATTCCTAGAATTTTAGGTGGGATGGGGATTGTAATTCTTTCTACTTCTCGAGGTATAATGACAGACCGAGAGGCTCGACTCGAAGGAATCGGCGGAGAAATTTTGTGTTATATATGGTAATCCTTTTAATATCCAAATTGGATCCGAAACTTCTTCCTATTTCTAAAAAAAAGAAAAGGGACGAGTTGTCTAATATCGTTCCTCCTCCATTAGTTGATACTTCAAGGAGGCTTTACCTGGAATGAAAGAACAAAAATGGATTCATGAAGGTTTAATTACTGAATCGCTTCCCAATGGTATGTTCCGGGTTCGGTTAGATAATGAAGATCTGATCCTGGGTTATGTTTCAGGAAAGATCCGGCGTAGTTTTATACGGATACTGCCAGGAGATAGAGTCAAAATTGAAGTAAGTCGTTATGATTCAACCAGAGGACGTATAATTTATCGACTCCGCAACAAGGATTGGAAGGATTAGGTGGTTTTTATTCAATATGATTCGAGATGAAAAATTTCAAGAAACTTATTTTCTTCCAAGAAGTAGATTCAGAATTAAGATAAGGAATGACAAATATGAAAATAAGAGCTTCTGTTCGTAAAATTTGTGAAAAATGTCGCCTAATCCGTAGGCGGGGGCGCATTATAGTAATTTGTTCCAACCCGAGACATAAACAAAGACAAGGATAATCAGACTCACTAAAGGACTCGATGTACAAATAAGGAATCTGTTTTGACATGAAATGGATATATCCATATATCTCTGACTCATATTTATGAGATGATAAAATATGGCAAAAGCTATACCGAGAATTGGTTCACGTAGAAATGGACGTATTGGTTCACGTAAGAGTGCACGTAGAATACCAAAGGGGGTTATTCATGTTCAAGCAAGTTTCAATAATACCATTGTCACGGTTACAGATGTACGGGGTCGGGTGGTTTCTTGGTCCTCAGCGGGTACTTGTGGATTCAAGGGTACGAGAAGAGGGACACCCTTTGCCGCTCAAACTGCAGCAGCAAATGCTATTCGTACAGTAGTAGATCAAGGTATGCAACGAGCAGAAGTCATGATAAAAGGTCCCGGTCTCGGAAGAGACGCAGCATTACGAGCTATTCGTAGAAGTGGTATACTATTAACTTTCGTACGGGATGTAACCCCTATGCCACATAATGGTTGCAGACCCCCGAAAAAAAGACGTGTGTAGAAATTAACATTGAAGAAATTTCAAGAGAAACAAGAGAAATAAATGATTCAATCAAATCAAATAATATTACTATGGTTCGAGAGAAAGTAACAGTATCTACTCGGACACTACAGTGGAAGTGTGTTGAATCAAGAGAAGACAGTAAACGTCTTTATTATGGACGCTTTATTCTGTCTCCACTTATGAAAGGTCAAGCCGACACAATAGGCATTGCGATGCGAAGAGCTTTACTTGGAGAAATAGAAGGAACATGTATCACACGTGTAAAATCTGAGAACGTCCCGCATGAATATTCTACCATAGCGGGTATTCAAGAATCGGTCCATGAAATTTTAATGAATTTAAAAGAAATTGTATTGAGAAGTAATCTATATGGAACTTGTGACGCGTCTATTTGTGTCAGAGGTCCAGGATATGTAACTGCTCAAGATATCATCTTACCACCTTATGTAGAAATCGTTGATAATACACAACATATAGCTAGCTTGACAGAACCAATTGATTTGTGTATTGGATTACAAATCAAGAGAAATCGCGGATATCTTATCAAAATGCCACATAACTTTCAAGATGGAAGTTATCCTATAGATGCTGTATTCATGCCTGTTCGAAATGCGAATCATAGTATTCATTCTTATGGGAATGGGAATGAAAAACAAGAGATACTCTTTCTCGAAATATGGACAAATGGGAGTTTAACTCCGAAAGAAGCACTTCATGAAGCCTGCCGGAATTTGATTGATTTATTTATTCCCTTTTTACATAAGGAAGAAGAAAACTTACCTTTAGAGGACAATCAACACACGGTTCCTTTATCCCCTCTTACCTTTCACGATAAATTGGATAAACTCAGAAAAAACAAAAAAAAAATAGCATTGAAATCGATTTTTATTGACCAATCAGAATTCTCTCCCAGGGTCTATAATTGCCTCAAAAGGTCCAATATATATACATTATTGGACCTTTTGAATAACAGTCCGGAAGATCTCATGAAAATTGAACATTTGCGCCTAGAAGATATAAAACAGATATTGGTCATTCTAGAAAAACATTTCGCAATTGATTTACCAAAAAAGAAGTTTTAAATCTATTGGATTTTTTTTTTTTCGTCTTTTTTTTTTCATTAAGATGAAAATAGGTTTTGAATCTTTAGCACAATTCATATATTCGAAAGAAATTCAGAATTGAATAGATGTATCTAGGGAGAATTCGCTTTCAAGCGACTATTCCCTAGATACACACGTCGTGTTATTTCACAATTGAATCAAATTAAAAAAGACCTAAAGTTAGGGATTTATCAATAGGTAATGTTGCACCAATACCCAACCAAAGAGCGACTGCAGTACCAATCAAAAAGACGGTTGTCGCTACTGGACGACGAAATGGATTTTGGAATTTATTAACATTCTCTAAAAAGGGTACTGTTAATAATCCCGCAGGTACTGAAACCATTAAAAGAACACCCAATAATTTATTGGGCACTGTA